CTCTTCTATCCAAATCCAATTTGCATCGATAAAATAAATCCAAATTCCAGCAGTAGATGAATAATTGCAAATTTTTGTGTGTACGAGATTAGAATAACTTCAAAATAACTGACATAATTTTTTATTTTTCCTGATCAGAAAAATATATGAAAAAGAAAGGAGGTAGAAAAATTTTGGGATTTATGGTTAAAGAAGAAAAAGAAGAAAAAAGGGGTTCTGTTGAATTTCAAGTATTCAGTTTCACCAATAAGATACGGAGACTTGCTTCACATTTGGAATTACACAAAAAAGATTTTTCATCGGAAAGAGGTCTACGAATACTTTTGGGAAAACGTCGACGTTTGCTGGCTTATTTGGCAAAGAAAAATAGAGTACGTTATAAGAAATTAATAAGTCAGTTGAATATTCGGGAGCAGTAATTTAATCGTTCTAATTTTTTTCTTATTTTCTTAGTAGTCTTATAGTAGTCTTAGATTTTGCATTTTGATGAGCCTCGTTTTGAGGAATTCATGGAATAATCCATTTTAATGGAATAATGAATTAAGGAAGAAAGGATATGAGTCTACCGCTTACAAGAAAAGATCTCATGATAGTCAATATGGGGCCTCAACACCCATCAATGCATGGTGTTCTTCGACTGATCGTTACTCTCGATGGTGAAGATGTTATTGATTGTGAACCCATATTAGGCTATTTACACAGAGGAATGGAAAAAATCGCGGAAAACCGAACTATTATACAATACTTACCTTATGTAACACGTTGGGATTATTTAGCTACTATGTTTACGGAAGCAATAACAGTAAATGCACCAGAATTCTTAGAGAATATTCAAATACCCCAAAGAGCCAGCTATATTAGGGTAATTATGTTAGAGTTGAGCCGTATAGCTTCTCACTTGTTATGGCTTGGGCCTTTTATGGCGGATCTCGGGGCACAGACTCCTTTTTTCTATATTTTTAGAGAGAGAGAATTGATATATGATCTATTTGAAGCTGCTACCGGTATGCGAATGATGCACAATTACTTTCGCATCGGAGGAGTCGCCGCGGATCTACCTTATGGATGGATCGATAAATGTTTAGATTTCTGTGATTATTTTTTACGAGGAATTATTGAATATCAACAACTTATTACACAGAATCCCATTTTTTTGGAGCGAGTTGAGGGAGTAGGTTTTATTAGTGGAGAAGAAGCAGTAAATTGGGGCTTATCGGGACCGATGTTACGAGCTTCTGGAATACAATGGGATCTTCGTAAAGTAGATCTTTATGAGTCTTACAACCAATTTGATTGGAAAGTCCAATGGCAAAAAGAAGGGGATTCCTTAGCTCGCTATTTAGTACGAATCAGTGAAATGAGGGAATCCATCAAAATAATTCAACAAGCTGTAGAAAAAATTCCTGGAGGACCTTATGAGAATTTAGAAGTTCGACGCTTTAAGAAAGAAAAGAATTCCGAATGGAATGATTTTGAATATAGATTTCTTGGTAAAAAACCTTCACCCAATTTTGAATTGTCAAAGCAAGAGCTTTATGTAAGAGTGGAAGCCCCAAAAGGTGAATTAGGAATTTATCTAGTAGGAGATGATAGCCTTTTCCCCTGGAGATGGAAAATTCGTCCACCCGGTTTTATTAATTTACAAATTCTCCCTCAGTTAGTTAAAAAAATGAAATTGGCTGATATCATGACGATATTAGGTAGTATAGATATCATTATGGGGGAAGTTGACCGTTGAAATGATAATAGATAGGGTAGAAATAGAAACTATCAATTCTTTTTCGAAATTGGAATTATTAAAAGAAGTCTATGGACTCATATCGATTCTACCCATTTTGAGCCTCCTTTTGGGAATCACAATAGAGGTACTCGTAATTGTGTGGTTAGAAAGAGAAATATCTGCATCGATACAACAACGTATTGGTCCTGAATATGCTGGCCCCCTGGGACTGCTTCAAGCTATAGCAGATGGGACTAAGCTACTTTTTAAAGAGGATATCCGACCATCCCGAGGAGATATTCCTTTATTTAGCATTGGACCCTCTATAGCAGTCATATCCATTTTATTAAGTTTTTTAGTTATCCCTTTGGGATATGATTTTGTTTTAGCCGATCTTAGTATTGGTGTTTTTTTATGGATTGCCATTTCAAGTATTGCTCCTATTGGTCTTCTTATGGCAGGATATAGCTCAAATAATAAATATTCTTTTTCAGGCGGTCTACGAGCTGCTGCTCAATCCATTAGTTATGAAATACCATTAACTTTTTGTGTGCTAGCAATATCTCTACGTGTGATTCGTTAAAATAGGATCTTTTTCCTCTAAAATCCATTAACTAATTCTCTTCCTCTGTATTCGGGTTGATAAGTTAAACTAGATAGCTATATGAGTGAACCAAAACAGCTTATAAATTTGTAGTAAAAAAAAAATCTCATTTCCTACGTACAAGAAAAAGTTGAAGTAAACATAAGCAGTGTAAACTCTTTATCCCAAGGTTTATTTTTTTTAATTATTTTAATTAATCATCATATCTTGAAGCGGGCAAGAATAAAGGATTCACGCTATGTAATTCCATTACTAGAATATTTCTAGTTATTACTAGAACTTATAATCATAAGAAAAATCCATCAAAAGTTAGTGAAGGGTTAGGAACACTAAAGTACATAAAGGATTAGTAATGGGGAATCTAAGACATTAGAGATTTTTCCCCATAAAAGGAATCATAATAAGGACTTGAAATTAGTGGAAATTATCAAGTAGTACTTTCTTCAGATTCCGATCCAGAGTATGTTCCTATTCACTTGTTAAGGAAATGGCTATAAAGAACGAATTAACCCTTTATCCCTTTTTCTTTTAAAATAAATACGCCCTACCCAGGGAAAGAAGAGTAGGACAAAAGATATGGAGTGCAATACAAAAAAATTGGAATTATTTCCTTTCCATCCATATTCATACAGAATTCCTCATGAACTAATGCCCAAATCTTTTCATTTATTAATTTAATTCCTATAACAAGTGTTTTATTCCAAGATTAAGTTATTACTGAATAAAGAAAAAAATTTATTATATTATAAAGGATGAGATCAATTCGGAAGCGCTTTTTCTTATTCTAGCAGACGGAATTCCTTTGGTCTAATTTAGGACTTTCCAATATATTTTATTTTACCTAATTCTATCTACGCCCCGGGGGCTAATAACGAAACAAAATAGTCCTCTCTTTTTTCTGATCATAGAGAAGCCGTATGAAGCTAAGGTTTCATGTACGGTTTTGGAATAGCGGTGGGAACTGTGATGTTATCATCGACTATGATTATCTAACAGTTCAAGTACAGTTGATATAGTTGAAGCACAATCTAAATATGGTTTTTTTGGATGGAATATTTGGCGCCAGCCTATAGGTTTTATGGTTTTTCTAATTTCTTCTTTAGCAGAATGTGAAAGATTACCCTTTGATTTACCAGAAGCAGAGGAAGAATTAGTAGCAGGTTATCAAACCGAATATTCAGGTATAAAATATGCTTTATTTTATCTTGTTTCTTACCTAAATTTATTAGTTTCCTCTTTATTTGTAACAGTTCTTTACTTAGGCGGGTGGAATTTATCTATTCCCTATATATCCTTTTTTGATTTTTTCCAAATGAATAACGCAGTTGGAATTTTTGAAATGACAATAGGTATCTTTATTACATTAACTAAAGCTTATTTATTTCTCTTCATTTCTATCACAATAAGATGGACTTTACCCAGAATGAGAATGGATCAGTTATTAAATCTTGGATGGAAATTTCTTTTACCTATTTCCCTGGGCAATCTCTTATTAACAACCTCTTCCCAACTTGTTTCACTATAAATAAGATAATACAATAACAGTAACAATATTTTCAAGACAAAGGCTCTCTCAAACAAGAGAAAGAAATATATCTTTTTCATAGATATTTAGAATGAATATGTTCCCTATGGTAACTGGGTTCATGAGTTATGGTCAACAAACAATACGTGCTACAAGGTATATTGGTCAAAGTTTCATAACTACCTTATCCCACACAAATCGTTTACCTATAACGATTCATTACCCTTACGAAAAATCAATTACACCGGAGCGTTTCCGGGGGCGAATCCACTTTGAATTTGATAAATGTATTGCTTGTGAAGTATGTGTTCGGGTATGTCCAATAGATCTACCCCTGGTAGACTGGAGATTTGAAAAGGATATTAAAAGGAAACAATTGCTTAATTATAGTATTGATTTCGGAGTTTGTATATTTTGTGGCAATTGTGTTGAGTACTGTCCGACAAGCTGTTTATCGATGACTGAAGAATATGAACTTTCTACTTATGATCGTCATGAATTGAATTACAATCAAATTGCTTTAAGTCGGTTACCAATCTCCATAATGGAAGATTACACAATTCAAACAATTAGGAATTCGACTGAAAGTAAAATAGACGAAGATAAATCTTCGAATTCAAGAACGATTACTGATTACTAAACTCGTATTTTTGCTTTTTGTTATAAAAATAATCCTTTGCTAACTATAAAGAAAAACACCTTTGCTAACTATAAAGAAAAACAAATAACTACTGCTTATTGGAAATTATTTATTATTTTAAATAAGACTAGATTTTAGTGATATAATTTCTAACTATACAGCTTATACACAAAAAAATATCCTAATTCGTTTTTCCTTCCTTGAGTCCTTTAGTTTTAGTCAGTTCATGAAAAATTTTATACTATTTTAATTTCTTTTTATCCATAATGGATTTACCTGGACCAATACATGAGATTCTTATGCTATTTGGGGGATTTGTTCTTCTACTAGGGGGTCTAGGAGTAGTATTACTTACCAACCCCATTTATTCTGCCTTTTCGCTGGGATTAGTTCTTGTTTGTATATCCTTATTCTATTTTTTATTAAATTCCTACTTTGTAGCTGTGGCACAACTTCTTATTTATGTGGGAGCCATAAATGTCTTGATCATATTCGCTGTAATGTTCATAAATGGCTCAGAATGGTCTAAAGATAAGAATTATTGGACTATTGGAGATGGGTTCACTTCACTCGTTTGTATAACTATTGTTTTTTCACTAATGACTACTATCCCAGATACATCATGGTATGGAATTCTTTGGACTACAAGATCAAACCAAATAGTAGAACAGGGTCTCATAAATAATGTTCAACAAATTGGGATTCATTTAGCAACCGATTTTTATCTTCCGTTTGAACTCATTTCTATAATTCTTCTAGTTTCTTTAATAGGTGCAATTACTATGGCTCGGCAATAAGAAAACTTAGAAAGAGTAAAAATTCTTAGAATTGCAAATATAAAATAAATAACTAAAGAATCACAATTTTTATTTAGTAAAAATAATCTACCGCCAACAAATACCTTCTTTCTTTTCTCTTTTGTTGTGTAATTGTTCTATTGTAATTAATTGAATCGGTTCAATTCTTGTCCTCATATTGAAATGAATCGAGATTGATAAGGAGTTAATTAATGATGTTTGAGCTTGTACTTTTTTTGAGTGTCTATTTATTTTCGATTGGTATCTATGGATTGATCACAAGCCGAAACATGGTTAGAGCTCTAATATGTCTTGAACTTATACTGAATTCAATTAATCTAAATCTCGTAACATTTTCTGATCTATTTGATAGTCGCCAATTAAAAGGAGACATTTTCGCAATTTTTGTGATAGCCCTTGCGGCTGCTGAGGCCGCTATTGGACTATCCATTCTTTCTTCCATCTATCGTAATAGGAAATCAACTCGTATCAATCAATCTAATTTATTGAATAATTAGACTTTTGAGAATATACATTTTCTTTAAGTAGGCTATTGGATAGTTAAAGTAGGTTATTGCATAGTATTCTTTTTTCACTTAAAGGAATTTTTGTAATTCATTGATATTGCAATTTAAATATTGCAATAATTTATATTGAAAAGACGATAGCCAATTTATTGGCTAATTAGAATTAATATGTACAATTAGTATAATTTTGATTGTTGAAGTCAAAAATTCAAGTCTCTTGGCTCTTTTCCCGCTTTTTCACAAACAGATTAAAAAATAGATTATTATTTTTGAAGTTTGGATAAACCATTGCTTCGTCTGGTGTCTACAATACATATGACTCATTATAATACTAATTTCATTTTTACCAGATCGAAAAATTTTATGTTGAAAAGAAAAATTTATAGATCCAATGTCACATTCTGTAAAAATTTACGATACATGTATAGGATGCACTCAATGTGTACGAGCTTGTCCAACAGATGTATTAGAAATGATACCCTGGGATGGATGTAAAGCCAAGCAAATTGCTTCCGCGCCGAGAACCGAAGATTGTGTGGGTTGTAAGAGATGCGAATCCGCTTGCCCGACGGATTTTTTAAGTGTCCGCGTTTATTTAGGACCTGAAACAACCCGTAGCATGGCTTTATCTTATTAATACGTTACAAAAAACTTCATTCGAATCGTCTGATTCCTCTTTACCGAAGAAGCCTGTGCTCGAAATAATCGAGCACGGGCTTTTCTGGTCAAAACGTATCTTGTCTTTATCACTTTATCATGAGTTATTTTCCTTGGTTAACAATACTTGTTGTTTTGCCGATATTTGCAGGTTCATTAATTTTCTTTTTACCTCATAGGGGAAACAAAATCGTTAGGTGGTATACTATATCTATTTGTTTATTAGAATTCCTTTTAATGACTTATGCATTCTGTTATCATTTCCAACTGGAGGATCCCTTAATCCAATTAAAGGAGGATTATAAATGGATAGATATCTTCGATTTCCACTGGAGATTGGGAATCGATGGACTTTCATTAGGATCTATTTTATTGACAGGATTTATCACTACTTTAGCTACTTTAGCAGCTTGGCCAGTTACCCGGAATTCGCGATTATTCTATTTCCTGATGCTCGCAATGTATAGTGGTCAAATAGGATTATTTTCTTCACGAGACCTTTTACTTTTTTTTATCATGTGGGAGTTAGAATTAATTCCTGTTTACTTACTTTTATCCATGTGGGGGGGAAAGAGGCGTCTATATTCAGCTACAAAGTTTATTTTGTATACTGCAGGCGGTTCCATCTTTTTCTTAATCGGAGTTCTGGGTATGGGCTTATATGGTTCCAACGAACCAGGATTAGATTTGGAAAGATTAATTAATCAATCATACCCTGCAACCTTGGAAATACTTTTATATTTTGGCTTCCTTATTGCTTATGCTGTCAAATTGCCGATTATACCCCTACATACGTGGTTACCGGATACCCATGGGGAAGCGCATTATAGTACATGTATGCTTTTAGCGGGAATCTTATTAAAGATGGGAGCATATGGATTGATTCGGATCAACATGGAATTGTTACCTCATGCTCATTATCTATTTTCGCCCTGGTTAGTAATAATAGGAGCGATGCAAATAATCTATGCAGCTTCAACTTCTCTTGGTCAACGAAATTTCAAAAAAAGAATAGCTTATTCCTCTGTATCTCACATGGGTTTCATAATTATAGGAATTGGTTCCATAACCAACATTGGACTGAATGGAGCTATTTTACAAATATTATCCCATGGATTTATTGGTGCTACACTTTTTTTCTTGGCAGGAACTGCTTCTGATAGAATGCGTCTTGTTTATCTCGAAGAACTGGGGGGAATATCTATCCCAATGCCAAAAATTTTTACTATGTTTAGTAGCTTTTCAATGGCTTCTCTTGCCTTACCAGGAATGAGTGGTTTTGTGGCAGAATTAGTAGTCTTTTTTGGCCTAATTACTAGTCCAAAATTTCTGTTAATGCCAAAAATTATAATTACTTTTGTAATGGCAATAGGAATGATATTAACTCCTATTTATTTATTATCCATGTTACGCCAGATGTTCTATGGATACAAGCTATTTAATGTTCCAAACGCAAATTTTGTGGATTCTGGGCCACGAGAACTCTTTATTTTAATCTGTATCTTTTTACCAGTAATAGGAATTGGTATTTATCCAGATTTTGTTCTCTCCCTATCCGTTGACAGGGTAGAGGCGCTCTTATCCAATTATTATCCTAAATAGGTTTTTTTACTAGTCCGCTCTATTAATGCGGAAGTCTAATTAGATCTATCTTGAATTTTTGAGAACCCTTTGAGAAGGCGTTCAAGGGGTTCTCAAATAAAACAAAAAAGTAAAAACGTTCATTTCATGAAGGTTTTTTTTATGTAATCATTTAGGTGTTAATATAAACGAACCATAACTATGTAAACCTATTCCTAATAGATTGATACCAAAATAGCAGATCCAAATTATAAGAAATCCTATCGAAGCTACAAGTGCAGAATTTGTACCCTTCCAATCAGGATTTGTTCTACTATGTAAATAAATTGCAAATATGGTCCAAGTAATAAATGCCCAAGTTTCTTTAGGATCCCAATTCCAATAGGATCCCCACGCCTCATTAGCCCATACTGCTCCACAAAGAATACCTATGGTTAAAAGGGTAAATCCTAGACTAATGACACGATAACTCCAAGAATCCAAACGTTCCATTAATTGATATTTGTAATAATTTGGGAATGAAGGAACAGAGGTGCTTTTTAAAGCACTTCTTTTTGCATAGAAATCACTAAATAAATTAGAAAAGAAATGGAAATTATTTCGAAATCTAATGATTAGAATAGCGGCAGATAATAAGGATCCGCACAAAAGAGTTGCATAGCTTAGTAACATCATACTGACATGCATCATTAACCACTGAGATTGGAGAGCAGGTACTAGTATTGTGGATTGATGCATTTCAGTTAAAAGACCCGATGTGGCAAAGCCTTGCGTTAAAATAGTACTTGGTGTAGTTATTGTGCTTAAATCATTTTTAGAGTTCTGTATCTTAGGAATGGTATGAAGAATATACAGAGCCCATGAAAGGAAGATCAACGACTCATATAAATTACTTAATGGAAAATGTCCCGAAGAAGCCCAGCGAGAAACTAGGAATCCTGTTATAGAGAAAAAAGTAACTATCATTCCTTTTTCTGAGGAGTCACGTAATCCCCCAAGTCCACGAACTAATAAAGTTATCAAATGAATCGTAATCACAATGGAAATGGTTGAGAAGGAGATATGAGTTAATATATGTTCTAAAGTTGCAAATAGCATAAGGGGAAGGTCCCATTACAAAATTGTAAATTTCGAATTGAATCCATTTTCTAATCTATTGTATTCTTTTTCAAGAATGCCGCCACTCGGATTCGAACCGAGATGCTTGAGCACTGCTTCCTAAGAGCAGCGTGTCTACCAATTTCACCATGGCGGCTAACTTAAAATAATAGGTAACTTAAAAGAATAATAGCTATTATCTCGCGAATCGTCGAGATTGGGAAAGTCCATAAAATTTAGGAACATTAGAGTCTTCATTAAAATAGACTTGGTTTATTTAGTAGTATCGTTGCGATTCTTTTTACAATAAACTCTTGATTTGCCTAATGGAAATACTGCTTGAAAGAGTTGGAACTCCTCTTTTATAAGTTGCAATATAGAACTTTTTTTTTTCAAATTAGTTTCTCCTTTAAATTTTGAAAATTATTTCAATAAAATGGATAAAATCCAAAAAGGTTTGTTTCTATTTAATGATGAAATGAAAATGGATAAATAGAAAAGGCTTTTTGGATTTTTTAAAAATTTATAGTATAGAATGAAAGTCTTTATGCTCTTATTAATAGGATTTACTAACCTTAAACCACTAATTTTAGAGAAAATAGATGGAAGTGGTAAGTCCTATTGCAAGAATACTCCACTTTTCATAAAGAATACTCCACTTTTCATAATAGAATTCTCATATTTTAGTATGAGAATTCTATTATGAAAAGTTCATTGATCATTGATAGAAAAAGAATACTTAGCACACAGTATACCAAAACTTTTATTCCATATAGCAGATATTAGAGGGGTTTGCTCTAAGAATATTGTGTTGAGTAATTCGAGACATAAAAGTACATTAATTAATTAATCCAAATTATTCATATTAAATAATTGGAATTTTTGTTTTGATAGGTAAATTTAGATTATTTCAAAACCTTATTATTTGTTTGTTGCCCTGAAAAACCCTTTGGTTTTGGATGCTCATTGCCACTGGAAAATGATTTTGATTTTGCTAAAGAATAAGCTTGTACTATGGAAAAATAAGTCTTTTTCTTCCAAATATTTTTACGAATACGCTTTTTTGACATTGAAGTACGTTTTTTTGGAACTGCCATTCAAAAAGTAAATTACTTTTTTCTAGTTATATGTGAAAGACATCTATTGCCGCAAATAAATCCTTCTTTCTTCTTTTTCTTGGTATTTATACTTAGATATTGAAAGATACTGAAATTCTGAGTTATTTTTTCCGTATATATTTTAAACTTTCATTTTAATAATATAGAATATATAGAAAGGTTTCCCGTTTAAATCTATTTATAGATATTTATATATCAAGTATACTCCATATATAGATATATGGTACGGAAGCCTATCCCCTATATAAAATAAAATGGGTGGATAAAATATATACGGAAAATTCAAATAGTTAATTTAGTTCAGAATGGTATTCCATAATGGAATTCCAATCAAAACAAAAATTACTGAGTCTCTTAAACAAGGCATTCTAAAACTTAGTTAATTATAGTCATTAGGATTTCAGTTCTATATGAAGTAATGATTATTTTATAATTTATTATAAACATGGTTTTTCTTTTTAAAAAAATTCAATTAATCAGTTACGAAACAAGAGAGCTGCTTCATCTTTGTTTTAAAGAGATATAAAAATTAATAGAAAGTAAAAAAAATGTAACCTTTTTTTTTTTTATTTTAATAAATATCCTTATTTAGGTAATAACTAGGTAACGAAGTTATTTGATTAACTTTATTTAATTTAACAATTAAACCCATTCTTCATTTTTGCTTATCTAATTGAGATAAGCAAAAATGAAGAATTCCAGTATTTTTTTTTATTCTTTTTATTTGTTCCTTCAGAAAGAGATAAGAATTGGTTTGGTGAATCGGAAACAATTTTATTTTATAGAAAAATTAAAGTAAAAATTTAAAGTAAAAATTTAAATTTCTTTTCTTATGGAACATACATATCAATATGCATGGGTAATCCCTCTTCTCCCACTTCCAGTTATTATGTCAATGGGGTTTGGCCTTTTTTTTATTCCGACAGCAACAAAAAATCTTCGTCGCATATGGGCTTTTCCTAGTGTTTTATTCTTAAGTATAGCTATGGTATTCTCAATTCAACTGTCTATTCAACAAATAAATGGAAGTTCTATCTATCAATATCTATGGTCTTGGACCGTCAATAATGATTTTTCCTTAGAATTTGGGTACTTGATTGACCCGCTTACTTCGATTATGTTAATACTAATTACTACTGTGGGAATCCTGGTTCTTATTTATAGTGATGGTTATATGTCTCACGATGAAGGATATTTGAGATTTTTTGTTTATATAAGTTTTTTCACTACTTCTATGTTGGGATTGGTTACTAGCTCCAATTTGATACAAATTTATTTTTTTTGGGAACTCGTGGGAATGTGTTCCTATTTATTGATAGGCTTTTGGTTTACACGACCAATCGCAGCGAGTGCTTGTCAAAAAGCTTTTGTAACTAATCGTGTAGGAGATTTTGGTTTATTATTAGGAATTTTAGGTTTTTTTTGGATAACAGGTAGTTTAGAGTTTAGGGATTTGTTCAAAATCGCTAATAACTGGATTCCTAATAATGGAATTAACTCTTTACTTACTACTTTATGTGCTTTTTTATTATTCCTTGGTGCAGTTGCGAAATCCGCACAATTCCCTCTTCACGTATGGTTACCCGATGCTATGGAAGGACCCACCCCCATTTCGGCTCTTATACACGCAGCAACTATGGTTGCTGCGGGGATTTTTCTTTTAGCTCGCCTTTTTCCTCTTTTCATATCTCTACCTTTGATAATGACTTTAATTTCTTTAGTAGGTACAATAACACTCTTCTTAGGAGCTACTTTAGCTCTTGCTCAGAGAGATATTAAAAGAAGCTTAGCCTATTCTACAATGTCTCAATTGGGTTATATGATGTTAGCTCTAGGTATAGGTTCGTATCAAGCTGCTTTATTTCATTTGATTACTCATGCTTATTCCAAAGCTTTATTGTTCTTGGGATCCGGATCCGTTATTCATTCAATGGAACCTCTTGTTGGATATTCCCCAGATAAAAGTCAGAATATGGTTCTTATGGGCGGTTTAAGAAAATACATTCCAATTACAAGAACTACTTTTTTATGGGGTACACTTTCTCTTTGTGGTATTCCACCTCTTGCTTGCTTTTGGTCCAAAGATGAGATTCTTAGTAATAGTTGGTTGTATTCGCCCTTTTTTGGAATAATAGCCTCCTTTACTGCAGGATTAACTGCCTTTTATATGTTTCGGATATATTTACTTACATTTGATGGGTATTTGCGCGTTCATTTTCAAAATTATAGTACCACTAAAGAGGGTTCCTTGGATTCAATATCCTTATGGGGAAAAAAGATATCCAAAGGAGTTAATAGGGATTTTGTTTTATCAACAACAAAGAGTGGAGTTTCTTTTTTTTCACAAAATATACCAAAAATTAAAGGTAATACAAGAAATAGAATAGGATGCTTTAGTACATTCTTTGGAGCTAAAAACACTTTTGCCTATCCGCATGAAACTGGAAATACTATGTTATTTCCTCTTCTTATATTACTCCTTTTTACTTTATTCATTGGATTTATAGGAATCTCTTTTGATAATGGAACAATGGATAATGGGATAGCGGAGTCAACCCTATTATCAAAGTGGTTAACTCCCTCAATAAACTTTACTCAGGAAAGTTCTAATTCTTCTATAAATTCATATGAATTTATTACTAATGCTATTTCTTCTGTAAGTCTCGCTATCGTTGGTTTATTCATAGCATATATCTTATATGGATCTGCTTATTCTTTTTTTCAGAATTTGGATTTAATAAATTCCTTTTACAAGGAAAGTCCGAAAAAGTACTTTTTCGATCAAGTCAAAAAAAAGATATACAGTTGGTCATATAATCGTGGTTATATAGATATTTTCTATACTAGGGTCTTTACCCTCGGTATAAGAGGATTAACCGAACTAACGGACTTTTTTGATAAGGGTATCATTGATGGAATTACCAATGGGGTGGGTCTTGTTAGTTTTTGTATAGGAGAAGAAATTAAATATGTAGGAGGAGGGCGAATCTCGTCTTATTTATTCTTTTTTTTATGTTATGTATCCGTGTTTTTATTCTTTTTTCTTTCTTAACTTAAAGAATTTACGAGTTCCTTGTCTAAATAACTATCCTATCCCCTCCCCCTTACTATATCCTCTTCTACCATCTTTATATCTCCCTCCTCTTCCTCTATTTGGTTTTCCGCGATTTTTTCCATTCCTCTGTGTAAATAGCCTAATATGGGTTCACAATCAATAACATCTTCACCATCGAGAGTAACGATCAGTCGAAGAACACCATGCATTGATGGGTGTTGAGGCCCCATATTGACTATCATGAGATCTTTTCTTGTAAGCGGTAGACTCATATCCTTTCTTCCTTAATTCATTATTCCATTAAAATGGATTATTCCATGAATTCCTCAAAACGAGGCTCATCAAAATGCAAAATCTAAGACTACTATAAGACTACTAAGAAAATAAGAAAAAAATTAGAACGATTAAATTACTGCTCCCGAATATTCAACTGACTTATTAATTTCTTATAACGTACTCTATTTTTCTTTGCCAAATAAGCCAGCAAACGTCGACGTTTTCCCAAAAGTATTCGTAGACCTCTTTCCGATGAAAAATCTTTTTTGTGTAATTCCAAATGTGAAGCAAGTCTCCGTATCTTATTGGTGAAACTGAATACTTGAAATTCAACAGAACCCCTTTTTTCTTCTTTTTCTTCTTTAACCATAAATCCCAAAATTTTTCTACCTCCTTTCTTTTTCATATATTTTTCTGATCAGGAAAAATAAAAAATTATGTCAGTTATTTTGAAGTTATTCTAATCTCGTACACACAAAAATTTGCAATTATTCATCTACTGCTGGAATTTGGATTTATTTTATCGATGCAAATTGGATTTGGATAGAAGAGTACATTCTTTTATTTTAGATAGAAGAAACATTTCTTCTATCTAAAATATTAGAAAGAATTTTGCTGATTTATTTATTGCTATATCCAATTTATGGAATTGATACACCATTTAATTGATATCATTTAGCAAAATGAAACACAGCATATGCATCCATCTTTCGGCTCGAGAATTTCACGGGGTAGAGATATGGTATAAGAAATAGGCTATTAAGTAACTCTAAATGAATTGTGGATACATCTGTATCCTTAACATACTGAAACGATTGCCATTATTCGTATCAAACCAATAGCGATTCATACAAGCTAAATCTTCTAATCAATGGTGGGCCAATAATGAATTTTTTTGCATATGTATTAAGACGCTCGGCCTGATTTCGAAATTGTCCAGAGTTTTATATGTTGTTCTCATTGCAAAATGATGGGTCTCCTTCCGTAACTTTCCAATTACGAGTACGAGAATTGAAAGACATGAAAATTCTCAATTCTCTACGGCGTCTAGGAGATAGATAGAATATTTTCAGGAACAAGAAAATCAGAAGAATCTTTCTCTCTATTCACTATCATTCGGCGTCTTCGACTTCTATTAGTTTCTTTTCTTCTTTAATGCAATAGCTATAGTTTGATATAAGAATCCATTTCTCAAAGTAATGGAAACCATTCTCTTATAGGAAATGGTTCGAAAATCCCTATTCCACCTTTTAGGTATCGTGAAAAGTGATACCTGTGAAGATCGTGCATTTCAGTCAAATTCGGATCCGTTTTTTGAGTCCATGATATAACCAAATTGGGTGGATCCTCCACCCGTTTAGCTAAGAAAGAATAGATACAGAGGTGGATAATAGATCGATAT